AGGACTGCAAGAAAAGAAATGTCACAATATTTTTTTTATACATGCCGAAGTGATGGAAACGAAAGAATCTCTTTTACGTATCCGCCTAGCTTGTCAACTTTTGGAGAAATGATACAAAGAAGGATGTCCCTGCCCACACTAGAAAAACTCTCTTCGGATGAACTGTACAATCATTGGGTTTATACTAACCAACACAAAAATAACAACTTAAACAACGAGTTTTTAAATAGAATTGAGGCTCTAGATACGGGATTTTTTTCTCTAGATATACTCGAAAAAAGTACTAGATTGTGTAATGATAAGACTAGAAAATATTACTTGCCTAAAATGTATGATCCCATTTTGAATGGGTTATATCGGGGAACAATCAAAAAAAAAATTTCACCTTCAATCATAAATAAAATTTCGTTAGAAAATTTCATAGAGACAATGGAAATTAATAAGATTCATAGTCTCCTTCTTCCTGATACTGATACTGATTACCAAGAGTTTGAACAGAAAATAGACCGATTTGATAAAAAAACTTTTTCAACGGAAAATCGTCATTTATTTACTTTAATCAGTAAATTTGATAGAGAATCGGGATCGAGTTTACATTGGAAGGGCCGCTCTTTATTTTCAGAAAAAGAAAAAGGAAGGATTGGTTCAGAAAAAAGAGCCAAATTTTACAAATTTTTATTGAATACAATTCTAACTAGCCCTAATGGTCAAAAAACAAAACAAAAAATTTTAATAAAAGAAATCAGTAAAAAAGTACCTAGATGGTCATACAAACTTATTACCGAATTGGAATTCCTGTCGGACGAAGCTCATGAAGGCCTACCGTTGGATTATCAGATACGTTCAAGAAAAAAAGATCGTGTAATAATTTACAGGCCTACTAAACGTAGTCGTAAAGCAAGTGTCAAAAACTGGATGTCGATTAGAGAATATTCGGAAGAATCAGATTTTCGTCGAGAATTTATCAAAGGTTCTCTGCGTGTTCAAAGGCGTAAAACTGTTATTTCGAAATTGTTTCAAGCAAATGCGCATTCCCCTCTTTTTTTGGACAGAATAAAAAAATCTCCCCTTTTTTCTTTTAATATCCCTGAACAGATGAAATTTTTTTTTATAAATTGGATGGGTAAAGAAGCAGAATTTAAAGATTATATAGAGGAACAAAAAAAAATACAAAAGGAAGAAGAAGAGAACAAAATAAAGGAAAAAATATGGATAAAAATAGCAGAAGCCTGGGATTTCGTTCCATATCCACAAGCAACAAGAAGTTTAATTTTAATAATTCAATCTTTTTTTAGAAAATATATTTTATTACCTTCATTGATAATAGTTAAAAATATTGGGCGTATTTTATTATATCAACACCCCGAGTGGGCTGAGGACTTCGATGAATGGAATAGAGAAAAGTATATTATATGTACCTATAATGGTGTTCAAGTATCAGAACTCAAACTTCCCATAAATTGGTTTAAAGATGGTATTCAGATAAAAATAATATTTCCTTTCTATTTGAAACCTTGGCACAGATCCAAATTGAGGCCCTCTTTTTCTTCTTATAAAGATCTAAAGAAAGAACAACAAAAGTTTTCTTTTTTAACGGCTTGTGGAACGCAAACTACCCTTCCCCTTAGTTCTGTCCCCCCAAAAACTTCCTTTTTTAAGCCTATTTTTAAAGAATTAAAAAAAAAAATTCGAAAAATGAAAAATAATAATTTTCAAGTTCTAAGAATTTTAAAAGAAAGAAGAAAAAATTTTCTACAAGATTCAAAAGAACCAAAAGGGTTGGTTATCAAAAATTTTTTCTTTATGTTTATAAAAAGAAAAAAAAAAGAACTCTTAAAAGTACATCCAACTAAATTTTTTATATTGAGAAAGGTGTATAAAGACGGCGAAACTCACAAAAAAAAAAATTCGAAAATTAGGAATCAGAAAATTCACGACTCGTTTAGAAAAATTAAATCTACAGATAATACAAATTATTCACTGAGAGAAAAAAAAATTAAAAATCTGACTGATAGAACAAGCACAATCAGAAATAAAACAAAGAGTCTTACGAAAGAAACAAAAAGTAACGCCAAGAAAAGAAGTAGTCCTAACAAAACAAGTTATAATGGAAAAGAAAAATCACCAATTTGGAAAATATTAAAAATAAAAAGAAGAAGCACTCGATTAATCTATAAATTTGATTTGGTTATAAAAATTTTAATTAAAAGAATATACAGCGGTTTTTTTCTATGTATCATTCATATTGCCAGAATTCCTACACAACTCGTTCTTGAATCAAGAAATTTTTGTTTTGATAAATACATTTACAATAATAAAACAAACCAAGAAATAAAAAAGAAAAAAGAAATTAACTTTATTTCGACTCTAAAAAGTGCACTTTACAATAATAAGAATAGTAAAAGGAATTCACATCTTTTTTTTGACTTATCCTCCTTATCACAAGCATATGTATTTTACAAATTATCAAAAACACAAGTTATTAATTTGTATAAGTTAAGATCTATTTTTGAGTATCATGAAACTCCCTTTTTTCTTAAGAGTACAATAAAAAATTCTTTTGTAACACAAGGAATATTTCATTCTGAATTAAGACATACGAAACTTTCAAATTCTGAAACTAATCAGTGGAAAAACTGGTTAAGAGGTCATTATCAATACAATTTATCTAATATTAGATGGTCTGGATTAATACCACAAAAATGGCGAAATACAATCAATGAAGGTGGTATGACCCAAAAGAAAGATTTAACAAAATGGAATTTGTATGAAAAAGACCTATTACTTTATCACAAAAAAAAAAATTTTAAAAAATATCCATTACTAAACCAAAAAGATAATTTTCCAAAATACTCTATATATGATCTTTTATCATATAAATCTATTAATTCTAAAATTAATAAGTCCTCATATATTATTTATGGATCACCATCAGAATTAAATAACAACCAAAAAATTACTTTTAATTACAACAATTATAAACAAAATTTATTTGAAAGCCTGGAGGAAATTCCTATCAATCATTATCTAGAAAAGGGTGATATTTTGTATATGCAAAAAAATAAAGATAGAAAATATTTTGATTGGACACTTATCAATTTTTTTATAAAACAAAAAAAAGATATCGAGGCCTGGACCAAAATGGATTATAACAGTAATATAAATACTAAGCTTGGAAGTAAGAATTACCAAAAAATTTATAAAATGGATAAAAACGATACTTTTTATCTGACGATTCATCAAGATTTAGAAAGAAATCCAATAAATGACAAGAAACTCTTTTTTGATTGGATGGAAATGAATGAAGAAATCCTAAACCCAATATCGACAAATCTGAAACTCCCGTTCTTCCCAGAATTTGTGCCACTTTATAATGTATACAAAAGAAAACCATGGATTATACCAAGCAAATTACTTCTTTTAAATTTAAATAAAAAGAAAAACATCAATGAAAAGAAAAAATTCCATTTTTTTAGACCATCGAATGAAAAAAGATATTATGAATTAATGAATCAAAATCAAGAAGAAAAAGAACCCGTAGGCCGAAAAGGCCTTAGATCGTATGCACAAAACCAAGATAAAACTAAAAAACAATATAAGATCCGGAATAAGATGAGACCAGAAATTATTTTCTTACGGAAACACTATTTGCTTTTTCAATGGATAATAGACGATGGTTTAATTCCGAATTTAACTGAAAGAATGATCAATAATATCAAAATATATTGTTACTTGCTTGGACTGATAAATCCAAGAGATACTACTATATCGTCTATTCAAAGAAAAGAAATAAATCTGGATATAATGGTGATTCGAAAAAAATTGACTCCTATAGAATTGAAAAAAAAAGGGATATTTTTTATCGATCCCATTCGTTTGTCTGTAAAAAACGACGGATACTTTATTATGTATCAAACCGTAGGTATATCGTTGATTCATAAGAGTAAGTACCAAACATATCGAGAACAAAAATATAGAAATAAAAAGAAATTGGATAAATCTATCCCAAGATATAAAATAATAATTCGAAAGAGAGACAAAAAACATTATGATTTTTTCGTTCCTGAAGAGATTTTATCGTCTAAACGTCGTAGAGAATTGAGAATTATAATTTATTTCAACTCAAAGAATATAAGTTGTGTGGATAAAAATCAAGTATTTTGTAACAAGAAAAACATAAAAAGCAGGAATCCTTTTGATAGAAATAAAATCGAATTAATTAAATTAAAATTATTTCTTTGGCCTAATTATCGATTAGAAGACTTAGCTTGTATAAATAGATATTGGTTTAATACCAATAATGGAAGCCATTTTAGTATGTTAAGAATATATCCACAATTAAAAATAGGTTGATGGTCCATTTTTCCTATATATTCTGTACCATATAGAAAAACAGACAGATGCACATATGCCCTTGTATTACATCCCAGTCTAATATAGATCCTTTTTATTTAATACTAAGTCAATAACGTATCAATTTGTTTGGATAAAATCTATAAAATAAACGAATCTACGGAATATTCCGAATTTGAGGTCTAAATTATTTGATGTTGTGAGTGTAAAAACGTACTATCCCCTTTTTTATCCCTGTCCAACTCAAATTAAAATTTGATTAATAAAATTGGAAGTCCATAAATAAATTCAAATTCTTGTGTATACTAATTACTACATTAAAATGACTAATATTATTATTACTGATCGATAAAATAAAATCTATTTATATGTAAATTAAAGGGTAAAAGGAGCTTTTTTTATGATAAAAAATTCAGTCAGTGCAATTATTTTGAAAGAGGAAAACGAAGACAACAGGGGGTCTGTTGAATTTCAAGTAGTAAGTTTCACCAATAGAATACGGAGACTTACTTCACATTTGGAATTGCACAAAAAAGATTATTTATCTCAGAGAGGTCTGCGTAAAATTCTAGGAAAACGTCAACGGCTACTCGCCTATTTGTCAAAAAAAAATAGAGTACGTTATAAAGAATTAATCGGCCGGTTGGAGATTCGAGAAACAAAAAATCATTAATTTGAAGAGTCATTTTGAATTTTCGCTTAAATTTTGATAAACCTCTTTTCGCTTTCAGCAATTCATGGAAGAATGAATCGGGAAAAAACCTATGACTGAACCAGCTACACGAAAGGACCTTATGATAGTCAATATGGGTCCTCAGCACCCATCAATGCACGGTGTTCTTCGACTCATTATTACTCTAGATGGTGAAGATGTTATTGACTGTGAACCGATATTGGGTTATTTACATAGAGGGATGGAAAAAATTGCGGAAAACCGAACAATTATACAATATTTACCTTATGTAACACGTTGGGATTATTTAGCTACTATGTTCACCGAAGCAATAACTGTAAATGCACCAGAACAGTTAGGCAATATTCAAGTGCCTAAAAGGGCCAGCTATATCAGAGTCATTATGTTAGAGTTAAGTCGTATAGCTTCGCATTTGTTATGGCTTGGCCCTTTTATGGCAGATATTGGCGCACAGACCCCCTTCTTCTATATTTTTCGAGAAAGAGAATTGATATATGACCTATTCGAAGCTGCTACCGGTATGCGAATGATGCATAATTATTTTCGTATTGGAGGAGTCGCTGCTGATTTACCTCATGGCTGGATAGATAAATGTTTGGATTTTTGTGATTATTTTTTAACAAGAGTTACTGAATATCAAAGGCTTATTACACGGAATCCCATTTTTTTAGAGCGAGTTGAGGGAGTAGGCATTATTGGCGGAGAGGAGGCAATAAATTGGGGTTTATCGGGACCAATGCTACGAGCTTCCGGAATACAATGGGATCTTCGGAAAGTTGATCATTATGAGTCTTACGATGAATTTGATTGGGGAGTTCAATGGCAAAAGGAGGGGGATTCATTAGCTCGTTATTTAGTACGAATCGGTGAAATGACAGAATCAATAAAAATTATTCAACAGGCTTTAGAAGGAATTCCGGGGGGGCCTTATGAGAATTTAGAAATCCGACGCTTTGATAAAGTATGGGATCCCGAATGGAATGATTTTGACTATCGATTTATCAGTAAAAAACCTTCTCCTACTTTTGAATTGTCAAAGCAAGAACTTTATGTTAGAGTCGAAGCCCCAAAAGGAGAATTAGGGATTTTTCTGATAGGAGATAAGGGTGTTTTTCCTTGGAGATGGAAAATCCGACCACCGGGTTTTATCAATTTGCAAATCCTTCCTCAATTAGTTAAAAGAATGAAATTGGCTGATATTATGACAATACTAGGTAGCATAGATATCATTATGGGAGAAGTTGATCGTTAAAATGATAATAGATACAACAGAAGTACAAGCTATCAATTCTTTTTTTAGATTGGAATCCTTAAAAGAGGTATATGAGATCATATGGATGCTTGTCCCTATTTTTACTCCTGTATTAGGAATCACAATAGGTGTACTAGTAATTGTTTGGTTAGAAAGAGAAATATCTGCGGGGATACAACAACGTATTGGCCCTGAATACGCCGGGCCTTTGGGAATTCTTCAAGCTTTAGCAGATGGTACAAAATTACTTTTTAAAGAGAATCTTCTTCCATCAAGAGGAGATACTCGTTTATTCAGTATCGGACCATCCATAGCAGTTACATCAATTCTACTAAGTTATTTAGTAATTCCTTTTGGATATCGCCTTGTTCTAGCCGATTTCAGTATTGGTGTTTTTTTATGGATTGCCATTTCAAGTATTGCTCCCGTGGGCCTTCTTATGTCAGGTTATGGATCAAATAATAAATATTCTTTTTTAGGTGGTTTACGGGCCGCTGCTCAATCAATTAGTTATGAAATACCATTAACTCTATGTGTGTTATCAATATCTCTACGTGTGATTCGTTAAGACATAAAATTTTCTCTATTTCTTTTCTTTATAGGAGGGAAATTTCATGAGTTGAATATATATTTTTATTTTTTATTCATCATTCGGGTTGATGAACTAAACCAGATAGTTATATGAGTGAAAAAAACAGCTTCTTACTTTGCAGTAAAAAGATTAAGTCTCATTTCCTATGTACAAGAGTTAAGTCAAAGTAAACATAAGCATTATATACTATTTACCCCAAGATTAAGTGATTAGTCATCATGACTTGAAGCGGGTTCAAAAGAAGCAACTTTATAGGGATTTTACTAGCTATTAACATACATGTATTACCGTAATGAACGGGGTCTTTTTGACCAAAAAGAGTGGATAGTTAGGAACACCAAGGTACACAAAGGATTCGTAATAGAGATTATGTATGTTATTCAACAGGATTTTTCTGTGCATACTGCATAGCATAAAAAGGGATTCTAATTGGGGCTTTATGTTGGTAGAAATGATGAAGGAGTACTCCCCACGATCCCGATCCAGAGTATGTTCCTATCCACCGATTAAGTAAATAACTATCAAGAACGAAGTAATCCTTTACTTTGCTTTGTTTAAAATCCCTTTTTATGAGAAAGGAGAATAGGAACAAAAAAAATAAACTTGAAA